GTTCGCTCAAGAAAAGCTCCAGAAGATGTTAATCGTAAATAAGAAGATTGTTTACGAAGAAAAACTAATACAAATTCACATTCAGATACATAAGAATTATATGGGAACCGAAATAGTCTTTTATTTTCTTTTGAAAAAAGAAAAATAGAATTATTCGGAGTAATAAGACTATTCCAATTATGATATTCGTGAAGAAAGAATCGCAATAAATGTAAAGAAGGAACATCTTGGATCCAGAATTGAAGGATTTGAACCAAGATTTTCAGATGGATGGGATAAGGTATTAGTATATCTGACACATAATTTAAATGCGATAATTTGTCCTCCAAAAAGGGAAATATTGAATGAATAGATCGTAAATTCAAATTCTGAGATTTTGGTATTTTTTTTTCTTCGAGGGAAGATACCAATCGCAGCAAGAATGGAATTTCCACAATGACTGCAAAACCTTCCAATATCATCTGAGAATAAAAATGAAAATAAAAATAATTGTTGTGCCCAACGAATCGATTTTGGTTAGAATCATTAACCGAATAAATCAAATAATTCTGTTGATACATTCGAATAATTGAACGTTTCACAAGTACTGAACTAGATTTATTGTCATAACCAAAAATTTCCGTGGATTCGTAAAAAATCGAACCATTTAAACCACGATCATGAAGAAATGTGTAAATATACTCCTTAAAGAGAAGCGGATATAGAAAGTGTTGTTGCAGAGATCTATCTCTTTCTAAATATCCTTGTAATTCTTCCATTTACATTTCTACTTGAACCAGAGGCGGGACCTATTTCAATTTTTGGGTTATCAAATGATACATAGTGCAATATGGTCAGAACAGGGTATGTATTATGTATATAATTACAGTAAGAAAAAAATATATATCCCGCAAATAAAGGAAACAGGGGAGTCCAATCAACAGATCTTTTTCTTCTCCTTTTCTATCCAATTGGTTTATGTTCGTTATAATTACAAGAGGGAAAAAATCCTTTATTTTTGCAACTCGATCGCTCTTTTGACTTTGGAATAAATTCTCTTTATCAGTATACTGTTTCTTCTACACATTCGTCTCCAATCCATAATAAAGAATAATTAGGATTCATAAAAAAAAAAAAGAAAGAAAATCAATGGTCCACTCACAGAAGAACCCACCCTTTCCCGCATCAGGCACTAATCTATCTTTAACGTCTAATTAGATCGGGTAATCATTCAAATTAAGAACAAAAGCTCGTTGCTTTTTATTTCACCAGAATTAGAGCCATAGGGCTCTATCCATTTATTCACTAGACCCAACTGTAAATGTGAATTTTTTTTTCACTTCCAAACAAAAAGAAAAAAAAAAATTGTAACGATCCGGTAAGGATAAACTCAAAGTTCTACTTTTTTAATTAAATAATTATTAATTAAATAATATTTAATTAAATAATAAATTTAATAATAAAATAATAATATTTTATTACGACATGCTGTTTTTTCCATTCATTACCTTTGAGGATCAGTCGTGGTCTTATAGACTCTACCAATAGTCTGGACGAATCTGTTGCTTCATCCAAATGTGTAAAAGATCATAGTCGCACTTAAAAGCCGAGTACTCTACCGTTGAGTTAGCAACCCGAATAAAAATAAAATAAATAGGATATATATGTAAATACGGTCAAAATAAAAAAGTCAATTGAATTCCACTGCACGACCCCGTCAAAACATTGAACTAGAACAAATCGAAAAGAAAGATTTGTTTTTGTTGATCAATTAAAAACACCAAAATACCAAAATGGACAGATCGGATTAAACAACAACAGATTCCCAATAGAGATGTCAAAATTGTGACAAACCGCCATTTTATTTATCAATTTTCTTTTCTTTTTCGTTAAGAAAATACATCTTGTATGCCAGTAAATCCGGCAGGGCAAACCCATCATTTGACTGAAGTGAAGTAAAAAAAACCAATATGAGGTGGAGATAAACGGATCTATTTATCTACGATCGAATTATATTTCTTCGATGCACCATTGTCAATATGAATCCAATATTAAGAAAACATATTTAAGTAAATCAAATAAGGACTTGTGTTGGATTGGCACAACATAAACATAAATAAGAAATTTTGATGAAAAAAATACGAAAGAGGTAAAGTAAAGAAAAAATCTCGGGTTTATTCAATCAATAGAGGTACAATAAGCAAGATTAACCCCTCGTTTGTTGGTGGATTCCCGCAACAAACAAAACAAGAAAAAAAGTAAATTAAGTATGAATACAGCAAGAAAAAGGCAAATTGTGTGTAAATGTAAATAATTACACAAAGATAGATACTAGTTACCCCCCCCACCCCTTTTTTTATTTATTAATTTTTTTTTTTTTTACTTTAATTAACTCGAATCGAAGTTCTTTCTTGAAATAATTCTGCCTTCCTTAAAATATCACAAACAGTTCCCGTAGGTTGAGCACCTTTTTCAAGGAAATATAGAATAAGAGGAACATTTAAATAAGTTTGATTCTTTATCGGATCGTAAAAACCTACTTTTCTAAGATCTCTTCCTTCTCTTCGGGATCGAACATCAATTGCAACGATTCGGTAGATGGCTCATTGGAATAGATGTAAATAAACAATGCCCCCCCTAGAAACGTATGGGAGGTTTTCTCCTCATACGGCTCGAGAAAAAAGGATTCTAAATTTCTGTATATGTATATAATGGCAAATGGATCCATAAAATCATGAATTAGACTATGATTTGAGTCGTTTTTTTATTCTTCCTTACAGAAAAAAAGAAATCTCATTCGTACTCATAACTCAAGTTGGGTAATTCTGACAGAGTTCGAAGGGAAACCCTTAGACATTTATTGAGCCGTCTCTAACCTCTTTTATTTGTCTCATCTCGAATCTATTTTTATTCCTCATTCTGATTCAATTGTTGAGACAATTGAAAATAGTGTTTACTTGTTCCGGAATCCTTTATCTTTGCTTTGTGAAATCATTGGGTTTAGACATTACTTCGGTGATCCTTACTCCTTTCAAAAGAGCAGCAACATACCTTTTTGTTTTTTGTTATTTTTTTCTATACTATAGAAATAGAATATGAACTATAGAAATAGAATATGAACGGTGGATTCCCTTGTGATACACTTTTGATCGAAATAGTTTTACCAATTCTGAAAAATTTTACTTTTTTTTTTCAAACTTCTTTGATTTTTCGATCTTTTAACCTTTCGATTTATATATTGAGGATATACTTACAAAGTTGGTCTAACTTATTGATAGTTACTAACCCTAGATTCTTCCCCCTGATAAACGAATCAATCCTTTCTGCTCGAGCTCCATCGTGTACTATTTACTTACAACCTAACACAAATTAGGTTCCTAACAGAGCAGAACAAACTATGTCGAGCCAAGAACATCTTCATTCCTATAGAAAATGGTGGATGTAAGAATCCACAGCCGATCATGTCCTTCAAGTCGCACGTTGCTTTCTACCACATCGTTTCAAACGAAGTTTTAACATAACATTCCTCTAATTTTATTTCAAATCGGTATGTAATTGATTCAATATGGAATCATGAATAGTCATTGGCTCAACCGGTGTGTGTATACCGGTATATAATAGTACATACTTTCTATCTATCTATCTATGGATAGATAAATAAGTATTTATCCGGGGAAGGCTCAGCAAGGATCCAATTTATTTAACTCTATATTCTATCATATGAATGAAACATATTTCTAAAAAAGACGAATAAAAAAGTTTGCTTAAGACTTATTTACATCTTAAAAAGATTGTTCGGGACGATCAATCATGAAAGATCCATTTTTCTCGAACAAATAAACTATAAACCTCAAAAGAAGAACCTTTAATATTAATAGATTTCCAATCCCGGAAAAAAATCAATTATTAATAAAACTTTTTTATTTTATTTTATACAATACAGATTTTGTTTTACTTCAGGTTCAAGAATTTTTCTTTTCCAGCAATTCCATAAAGTCAAGTAGATGCAATATACGAATTTCCCCCCAATCGCTACATTACATTGATTTACAATTATTCATTTGAACCGGATAAGATATAAGATGAACCAGATAAAATACAAAAAAATGGGGTCCAGATCAATTCGTTTTTACTATTTTTTTCCCACACCAGCTTTAGAAGTTTTAAGACCAGTGATGAAATTAGTACCAAAAACTCCCTACTCTTTAGTCTCCACATAGACTGTGGAATTGGGATACCCCATTTATTTACTTTAGGCTTTTTACCCTTGGTAAGGGAATAAAGAGGCCTTTCTTTCATTCACATTTCGATTCAGAATGCTTCGTGTGAGAATTGACATTTCATAGATATGGGACATAAAGTTTCCATAAGTAACTAACTTTAAAATGAATATTGAGTAGTACGAGCATATCCTGAATGTGAATGATAAACCCAGAATTTCTTTTTTGAATTCAAAAAAAAGATATTTATTTCCACCCACATTTGACACTTGATTACGTTTGTGAGAAACCAAATGAAAGAAAAAATATGATTCTAAGAATGATTCTTAGAATTCAGAACAAAAGATTGTTCTCGTTAACAATTTTATGTTTCATGTGGGATATAATGTGATCCCATCTTTCGTTTCTGATGGAAACGATCTGGGACGGAAGGATTCGAACCTCCGAGTAACGGGACCAAAACCCGCTGCCTTACCGCTTGGCCACGCCCCATTTCGAATTTCTATTCGACACTAATAAACATTAATATTGGTATTGGTTATTCGTCAATCCCAACCCAATAAATACATTGGGAATATATTTTTGCTAGGATTCAACACATGTAGATATAGAATCAAAAAAATTCATTGATCATTACATGGAATTCAGTTAAGATATTGTATGAAAATTGAATTCCTTGTATTCTCATTTGAGAATGGAAGGAAGGATTTTTATTTGGGAGAGTTCGAAGAAAAAGAAAGATTTTTTGACTTGTCTTTTTTTTCCCTTATAAAAAAAAAACTCAATCAGAATAAAATTATCTAATCTACAAGAACGAAATTTTGTTATGCTTAATATCTTTAGTTTAATCTGCATCTGTCTTAATTCTGTCTTTTATTCGAGTAGTTTTTTCTTCGCCAAATTGCCCGAAGCTTATGCCTTTTTAAATCCAATCGTAGATGTTATGCCTGTCATACCTGTACTTTTTTTTCTCTTAGCCTTTGTTTGGCAAGCTGCTGTAAGTTTTCGATGATTTAATACTCTGCTAAATTCATGATTTATTCGATAAATAAAAATTCTAAAAATTGATAAGACCAGATAAGTCTTACATTATGAACCCTCGATTCAAAAATAGAAATTCTTGTATATTGAATAACCGCGGCGATGAATTTTGATCAGCTTATTTCCTCGTTCTGACCTTACAGTGAGCAAAGATTTTATTAGGTTGCCTACAATACCTAATCATATGACAAGAAATTTTTGATAACGAAGGAATCAAAATCTTATTCCAAAGAAATTCGTGAAAATGACTTTCTTTTCAAAAAACACTTCATTTTTGGGGGGGTGTCATGTCAAAACAAAATAGTGTATGTGGTAAAAAATAAGTAATCTATTCCCTTTTTCAAAAAAAAAAAAGATCTTGGAGATTGTGTAATGCTTACTCTCAAACTATTCGTTTATACAGTAGTGATATTCTTTATTTCTCTCTTCATCTTCGGATTTTTATCTAATGATCCAGGGCGTAATCCTGGACGTGAGGAATAAAAAAAAGATATTTTTAGTTTTTCCTGCTTTTTCGAAATTTTTTTCTTATTATTTTATGTATTCCATACATTTACCTATGCTATGATAAAATCAAGGGATCGAAATTCCTTCGAATTCGAAAGTCTCAAGTAATCAGAAGAAGCGGAGAGAGAGGGATTCGAACCCTCGGTACGAATAACTCGTACAACGGATTAGCAATCCGCCGCTTTAGTCCACTCAGCCATCTCTCCCCATCCCCATTTAAAAATGGAAAATTTTTTATGTGATGTGACACGTGAAGAAAAAAACCTTCGTTTTCCTTTTTTATTTATCTATTTTTTTTATATATATTCTTTTATTTATATTCTATTAAATTATATTCTTTATTTATTATAAATAAAGATATATAAAATGAAGATATATAAGTTATATTATAATGNTTWWTTWWWWNAACATTATAATATAACTTATAAGTTATATTATAAACTTATTTTTTATGTTATTTAAGTAAGCTTTCTGCTCTTCGCCGCCTATTTAAGTCCCCGGCGGGACGAAGTGTCAACGCTAGAATTTTCATGATTCTGGTGCTATCTTTATCTTGATTGCGCCTCACTCTTTTGTTCGACAAATGGTCCATTCATATACAATAATAAATATGTAGCGGGTATAGTTTAGTGGTAAAAGTGTGATTCGTTCTATCAAAAACTTAATTAAATAGTTAAGGGGTCTTTCAGTTTCATATTCCGATCAAAAACTTTATTTCTTAAAAAGGTTTAATCCTTTACCTCTCAATAGCATATTTGAGGAAGAATATACATTCTCACGATTTGTATCCAAAGGCCAATTAGAAATTGAATAAAAAAGATTGGATTATGGATATGGAGTCGCGAAGCATAATTTTTTGAATTGGATTAACTCTTCCAATTGAATGAGTATGAGTAAAGGATCCATGGATGAAGATATAAAAGTTTATTTCCAATCGTAACTAGATCTTCAATTTTTTTTTTTGTAAAAGGGAAATTGAAGCCAAATAGCTATAAAACGATGGTTTTGGTTTACTAGAACCATCAGCATATTGTTTCAGCTCGGTGGAAACCAAATTTTTTTCCTCAGGATCCTGCGAGTGGAAATAGGGAACGAAGTAACTAGACTAAATGGATTTAGTATAATCCCCCTCCTCTAGAGGGATCATCTAGAAAGCAAGTAGCTTTGGACGGATTCATGCAGAAAAGCTAACATAGATGTTATGGATCTAATATTTCTCTTTGGGAATACATCGATCTTCTATAAAGGAGCCGAATGAAACCAAAATTTCATGTTCGGTTTTGAATTAGAAACGTTAAAAATGATCAACCAACGTCGACTATAACCCCTAGCCTTCCAAGCTAACGATGCGGGTTCGATTCCCGCTACCCGCTATATATTCTTTATTATATATTCTTTATTATATATGCTTTTATTATACATGCATCATCAATTTGGATATGCATCCTTGTTTTTTTTATTCCCTAAAATATTTTCCGTGTAATCGTTTTTTATCCGAACAAGAGAAAAGAAGAATACGAAAGAAGAAAATAGGAACGAAAAGCGTCCATTGTCTAATGGATAGGACAGAGGTCTTCTAAACCTTTGGTATAGGTTCAAATCCTATTGGACGCAATTTATTTCCATCTATTTTTTAAAATGGCTATACCAAGAAACCTTTTTTGAATGATTCGAATCAGAAATATTTCTCAATGAGTATTCTTGTACTAAGAATAAGAGGGAGAAGTTGATGTTTGTTCCTGAAGTAAAAACA